TATGCAATTTATAATGACTCTTTAATAGAGATCTCTTACATGGAAAGAAAGCATATTGAACTTATAATATCACTATAATTTATTTATAAACACCTACATAAATAATCTACTACAACTAAATTATTACAATCAATATAGTCATAATAGATAAACTTAGTAATATTATACTAGTATAACAACGGAACATTAATAACCCAGTTAACTCACTTAAAACCTTTAATATACTAATCTCCCAACGAAATTGAAACAATCCTCATAGACCAGCTAATCTCACCATTAATCACTCAACTATCATTACTATAATGTCCAACCCCATTAATCGACTAAATCAGTTAATTATCAACAAATTCAAACCAAAATATACACCTACTATTAACCCTAATAATAGTAACAATAATACTAATCTACTACTGAACTTCAATACAGAATAATCGTAAAAAACTATATTATAACAATAATAAACATTTAATACTCATCTAAATAATATAACCACTGAACTAATATAATAAAATAACCGAATTCTTGAAACTTTATTTACTTTAACTCCATCAAACAACATAATTAAACGTATACAATAGACTATAGACAGAACCGCACACATATATAACATAAACATCATCACCAAATTATAAAATCTTATACTATAAAAAACACTTAAAAATAAATGCTTACTAAAATATAAACCTATAAAAGGAAACCCAGATAAACCTAATATTAATAGAAACACGTAAACAAAATCACGTAAACTACCTATTATACTCACCATTAACGCTTTAACCATCTGACCACCTGATCTTCTACTAATATAGTCACCTACTAAAAAAAATATAACACACTTACTTAGACCATGTATAACTAATTGAATCAGAGCTAAATCCACTCTCCCCATAACCATCATAACTAACACTCAAGAAATGTTGTTACATGTTGACAAAGCAATTATCTGCTTTAAATCATTACATACTAAAGCACTAATACCACTGATAATAATTCTAATTAAACCACTTACTAACAGTAGATCAATTCCTCAGTTCAATTTATATGCTGATAAACCAATTACTTCATAATATTTTAAATAGAACCAAACACCAGCTGCCACTAACGTAGAAGAATGTACTAAAGATCTAACAGGAGTAGGAGCACGCATAGCCTCTAATAACCAACTAATAAAAGGAAATGAAGCACTCTTAGTAATCACTATTAACCATATCATTAACGTTAATGTAACAAACGATAAGCCTCCACCCATACTTATACTATATCCAAGTATAATAAACAATCCTACATCACCAAACCGAGAAGATACCAAAGTTACCACTCCACCACGATAAGACTCTCATACCCCATAATACAAAATTAAAATAAACCTTACTAAACCAAGATACTCCCAAAATACTAAAGTAGTAATAAATTTACATCTTGATACTAAACCCACCATAATCCAACTAAATAAAATTAACACTGAAACTAATTGAACCCTCAAATTCCAACTTTTACCCATATAATGAAACACATAGCTTAAACACAAGATCCTACATCTAAAAAGCATTAATACTAACTTAGAACTATATAAATCAATATAATGAAACATAAAACCATCAATTAAATTACAGACATTACCCAAACTTAAAGATACCACACCACCAATATTATCCAACAACAAAACTAATATTACAAACAATAATATAAAAAATCCCACCTTACTAATACAACAAAAAATGAAATAACCACTGATAGTAATAAAAAACATATTACAACCTTATGGCCGAAACATAAGTTCTATTAAGATTACCAGAAAAACTTATAATACTAAATAATTTGTACATATGAGGATTAGTAATACCCTATAATTGACGCTTAAAATCAACCCATTAAATCTGGCACTTATGCCCAATTCTATACTCTTTCACTACACAACAGTAGAACTACATATATTCAACTTTTACTCGCAGAGTAATCATTATAAAATTTTAAATATACTGTCTGTATTAAACTGAAAAATACCTTTATCAACCCATTAAACCATTAAATCACACCAACTTAACAACACGATTACTCGCTAACCACTTAAATAAATATAACTGCTCTAAAAAACAATATATAAATCAAAACAATAAAACATACATCCTTAAATTAGCAAGATAATACCTATATATAACCTTATAAATAAAACTAAAACTAAATGGTATAGAAATCAACCATATTAAATAACCAACAAAACCATTAAACATTCTAAAGTATATCAAAACACCTCTACCTCAGATCATGTACAAAATAAACATAAAAACAAACTTATCAACACCTAATAAATTTAACACATAAAACATTACACTACTAGATCCTATAACCATATGAGCCCAAACACTGAATCACCTCAAGCTATACAATCAGAACATTAACCCGCTAAAAAACAAACCTAAAACAACACATAACTCAAAAATGAATGAATCATAACCATAAATAAAATAACTAACCCCAAGTAAACTAATCTTCATTAATATAGAAATACACCAACACACTATTCACCTACATCTTTTTATAAAAACACTATAAATTCAAATTATAAATGGAAAAACACCAAACTTATATCATAAAACCAACCAAAAAAAAAAAAAAAAATCACAATATAACAAACCAACCAACATCAAAGACGAAGATATTCTTATAGCGAAAATATACCTTAATAGTCTATCATCAACTTTAAATTTTCTGCACTGTAATAAACAAGGTATCATAGACAATCTACAAAATTCCAAAAATAATCAAAACATTAATATATCCCCTCTAGTTAAGGTTAGCAACCTTAGTAAGGCAATTAATAGAATTGATACGTATACCTTTGTCATGACTTATTTAATAGTTCTTTATTTACAAACAATTAGTTAATATATGTATATTTCTGCTCACTAATGAAATATAGTAAACTTTAATATTTCATTAATTATAAATCAATGAACAACAATTACAAATACCTCATAAATAAAAAAAGCAAATAAAAAAAATATAAATATATAATTGTTAAATAGTATACACAAATCACCAATAGTTAATCCAGCATATATACCTACTGAAATTTTTATAAATGGACGTAATAATAATACTATAGGGCGAATAATAAAACTTATTATTTCTATATGAGGAATAAACGGGAGTATTCATGATGGCCTACCTTTAGGTACCATCTCAGCAAAAAACTTATACAATGAAACATATAACCGAGTTAAAACTAAAGATATATACAACGGAATTATAGATGTAAATAGAAGTAGAATAAACCAAGTGTAATTGTATATATATGGACAACGAGTAAATAACAACTCACTAAACACAATCAAGATAATAAATCTATATCACTTTTCTGATTTTATACCACCTATGATATTTAATGAAAACCATTTTATCATACTTTTAGTTCATAATCCAACTATCATTATATAACTTAAAATATAATCAACTCTTCCTATATTTCTATACCTCCAGAACTTCACACTGATACTCTTAACTAAGCTAAAGAAGACTACTATATAACATTATACTGAGGAAGATTTAAATCTTACTATTTACTATATCGGAGTAACCTGCTCAAGCAGCCCTCTCAGAAATTAACTACACTCATGGAAACTTACGTCTCATCTCAAGGTTAACAGCCTAATAATTTTAATCTTAATCTACATGAATTAACTATACTAAATAAACTTTCCTTAGTAAAATGCATCATTTAAGACACCAAATTCTAATTTCAAATTAGAACAATAGATTTTACTTATCCAAATACAATATTAGATAATAACATCTAATTATATACATTGTTATAACATAGGAGAACATCATATTGTTCATATTCAGAACCTAAACCTGACCCATACTTATCTGGCATCCTATATACATTTAATTAATTTTATTAATTAAAATCATACTACCACTAAATAATAAACTTATATAAAAACTTGACATCTCGGTTAGAAACTAATCTAGCTATAAATTTACAATTTATCATATTAATATTATACTAAACCGATCCCTTTATACCTTAACGAAAGTAAGATTTAGTAGACACTAAACTTACAATAAATTTTACAAATACTAATCTAATCATCAACATTATACATAAAAATATATATACTAAAATCTCTCTCCTTTTACATAAATAAAATCTACATTCAATTTTCATACTATAATCTATCATTCTGATACGTGACACACAAAATCAAATAATAAACGTAAATCCGAACATAAAATAATATGAAACAAATCTCATTTTAAATAAACTAAAATTAGGAGACACCATACTAATGTATATCAAGATAATATACACACCTCCAACATATACCAAAATAAATAGTAAAAAATATCACCTAAAACCAATTTCGAGATATATTTGAGCTCTTACTATTAATGATTTTACCAATATTAATATAGACCGAAATAGAGAACTACTATTAAAAGTAAATATAACCATAGTTAATAAAAATAAAAACTTTAATAAATCTCTAATAATTATCATTCTATAAATCTTATAAATCTAAATATTGTTAAATAAAATCACCTCTATAACTATAGGCATATAACTATGTCCAACTCCACACAGTTCAGTGCAGTAACCTCTAAAGACACCCAATCGATCAGTAAATAATTTTATACATTTAATACGTCCTGGTACCGCATCAATCTTTAGTCTAAAATCAGGAATAGAAAATGAATGTATGACGTCAGCAGACGTAACGAGTAATGAATAAGACATTCCATAATATAATCGTAAAGGCTTATTCACACTATTAATTATATCAGTAATAAAAGAATCATATTCAGTTCCTTTAGGCAACTCATATCTTCAGTATCATTGATGCCCTACTACCTTAATAGGAGTAAAAAATCTACCATTACTATAATACGCTAGATAATTCAACTTATAAAAGCATAAAACTACTATTAACAAAGTTGGAACTAATGTCCATATAAATTCTAATAAACAAGCTTCGCTAGGTAAAACTATTCTTACATCCTTAGACTCAATAATCTGCACCAATAGTACAACTATACATCAAAGTGGAATATATCAACTCAAACTCAACACATATAACACTAAATCATAATATACTAAAACTTTATAATTTATCATATGTCAGCAAAGACAATCTAATTCTAGCGCCTGATTCTTCAAGCACTACCATGTTACGACTTAACTCAATTTATCACCGAGATTGTCGGGCGATGTGTACGTAAACTATTTCAACCTTCGAAGCAACATACTATTTTACTCCTACTTCCGAGTCCTATATATTTAAGCGAATTTCATCTACCTAACTTATCATTGTAACGCACAATCACCTATAACATTAGCAGCATATAGACCTGTCTTAAATTATATAATTTCTTACTCACTTGATGTCTCTCGACGTAAATCTATAAACGGATATACACTAACTGAAATTGTTATAGTAAAATAATTAGCGGATCATCTTTTTAATATGCACATTCCCCCGGACGAATCTAATTTACCGCCAAACCCTTTCAGTTTCTAACTGTGGACTAAAATTTCGAAGTCTAATAAAGGGGTCTCCAATCCCCATTTTTCTCAGACTCTCTAAAAATTATCAAACTATTCTCTAACAAAAGCCTATTTTACTAACACACTTTCTAACTTATTTAATAATTATTTAAACCTACAAACAAAACGAGAAGCAAACAGTTTAACCGCGACTGCTGGCACTGTGATTTAGTCTCTTCTAATGACTTAGTAGCCATAATTAAATTTCTTTATACGCATAGTCCTAACTACTACCTTAATAAAACTAGATAATTTTTATAAATTAAGTAAATATAATATTCGTATGTAGCTCTACTAGTCCCGCTTTTAAATCCTACCAGGGTCAAATAGAAAAAGTATGGATGATTAAATATTCATCAAAAGTACTTTTGCAAAATACCAAAATCATACTATGATTATTCAATAACTTTTCACTATTAAATCTAAAACCTAAAATTATACAACTGTATACCCCAACCCTCCTTTCGTACTAGCTAGAATCAAGTATAGATAAGAACCAACCTGGCTTACACCGGTCTTAACTCAGCTCATGAAGAATTAATAGTCGAACAGACTTCCTAAATTTAGCCTCTACACCAAATAGGTACAACAAGCCAACATCGAGGTAGTAACAAACAGCTCAATACGATCTCTCACTGCTCTTTACTCAGTTATCCCCAAGGTAATTTTATCCTCTATCCTATAGGATCATAAAATAAATGAATTATACACATTTACCCCAAATAAAACTAAATAAATAGTAAAACTCTTGGGGTCTTTCCGTCCTATAATCAAAAAATGGGTTCCTCACCACTTAAACTAAATTCAGACATAATTATCATTTTAGACACCTTTCGTTCGACCATTCACAAGTCTCCAATCAAAAAACTATATATTATGCTACCTTAGCACAGCTAAAGCTGCGGCCATTCATGTTCATTTTCATCGAGCAGGTCATACTATCTAAACCTCATCAGATAGAAATGTTTTTAATAAACAGTCGAAAGCATCACCGAAAAAAATAATAACTATTTTAATCATAAACCTACTAATTCCTTCATCATCCGACAACTAATTACAAGAGTAACTACCAACTTAAGCAAGATCTTATCATTATAATCAACAAAGCTATGTAAATAACTTCCTTATCCAAAGACAATCTTAATCTAAGCCTACCCTTAAACAAAATTAAAATCTCTGCTTTAGAAAATCGACACAATCAACTTTCCTCACAATTCGATAAATAAGTTACCAACCAGATATAAGATTACACGGGTAATTTATCACTACTTATTTAGTCTTTTTAGAAATCTACTTAATAACCTGTAACCCCTCTAACCAAAAATTTCAGTTAGTTGATTAGACTAAACAAAATCGTAAATCTTTCGGGACATACAATACTGTAATTACACTCAAAGGATCATGATACAAAAGGTACAATAAACCATTAAAAACAGCTTTAAATCCATCTGATACACACGATAACAGATAAGCACTATGATACGCGCTATCATTAGTTTACAAAACTAATATTTTATCAATAAACTACACCTGCCATAATTTATACAATTATGAATAAAATAATAAAATATAAATATAAAACTACTTATAATTAAACCATACCTTACCGCCACAAATATAAGTAATATGAACTGGAACTGGAACAACCATCACTTTAGTTACACATCTTCCAGACCCTCATAATCCTATAATACGATTACAAACACTTAGTGACTCTCAAAGAATAAAAAATAACACAAAAGCACTAGTAACAGATAACACTCCACCTATACTCCTTAACACTTTAATTCAATAATATTCAAAATCATAGCTACTAACCCGACGAGGCAAACCATGAATACCTAAATAATGCATAGGGAAAAAACAAAGATTAAACCCAACCATTGATAATAATCAATGACCCTGCAATAAATACTTATTAATACTGTAACCAATTATAAAAGGCCATCACCATAATAACATTATTACTACACTTCTATAAGAACCTAAAGAAAGAACATAATGAAAATGAGCAACAACAAATCAAGTATCATGAAATAATATATCTAATGAAGAAGCTGATAAAGCTATACCAGTAACACCACCTATCGTAAATAAAAATATAAAACCAACCAATCATCAAACTATAGGATCTCATACACGAGACCCACAGCTTTTAAGCATATATAATCAAGAAAAAACCTTTATACCTGTAGGAATCCCTATAATCATAGTCACTGAACTAAAAAATATAGCAGTCAAATAATCTAAACCAACCATAAACATATGATGGGCTCAAACTACACTTCCTAAGCAAACTATCGAAGCCATAGCACAAATCAATCCATAATACCCAAACGATGAATCATTATTACTTATCCTCATACATATATGACTAACTATTCCAAATCCAGGTAAAATTAAAACATACACCTCTGGATGACCAAAAAATCAAAATAAGTGCTGAAATAATAATGGATCACCACCACCCATAGGCTCAAAAAAAGCAGTACCAAATTTACGATCAAATAATAGCATAGTAATACCAGCTGCTAAAACTGGTAATGAAAGCAATAATAAAATAGAAGTAAACAAATATGACCATATTATTATAGAAGTCTTAAAATCGACACGACTAATAATCGTAGAAATAAAATTAATAGAACCAACTAGTCTAGATACACCCGCTAAATGTAAAGAAAACATTAAATAATCTACACCTAAACCTGAATTCTCAGATATGGATAATGGAGGATACAATGTTCATCCTACACCACAACCATAGTATAAACTCAACTCCATATAAAAAAATGAAGGAATCATTAATCATAAACTAAAAGAATTCAATCGAGGTAACAACAAATCATCTATATATAAAAAAAACGGAAGAAAATATTTACCAAATCCACCTATCAATATAGGCATTAAAAAAAAAAAAATCATAGCTATACCATGGTTAGTAATCAAAAATTTATAAACATCTAATGAAACCAAATTATAATATGGATCACATAAATTTAATCGAATTAAAAGCCTCAAACCTAAACCAATAAAACCCCCCCATAAACCTAAAATAACATATATAAAACTTATACGCTTATGATCTAAAGAAATTAATCAATAACCATAACCAACAACATTTATACAAAAATCAACAACTAAACTATTAAAAACATCCAAAATTAACACTATAAATTTATATAAATTAAAATGAAAAAAATAAGCACTATCAATTATAAATTTAAAAAGTAAACATACGAACTTCTTAAATTCACCTAAAAGCTTCTTTAATAAATCCAATAACTTAYCTCAAAACCCAGAACCACCACTACCACCARCTGAAGTCTTCTTCTTCTTAGTAGAAACTTCCTTCTTAACACTCTTCTTCTTCTTCTTTGTTTCTTCCATTGTTACAATTATATAATTTATAAAATATAAAAAGAAAGCAGAATTACACTACATAATCCTAAATTATCGTTAGCAGCGATAACAAATATTTACTTCCACATATATACCACAGCCTAGGACCAAACACAGTATCACCTCTTACTTTGAAAGCAAGCAGTCTTCTAACTAACCTACTAAACTTGATAACCAATCTAATTTAACTAAAAAAAGATATGCGTAACTTAAATACAACAATTTGTGCACATGAAACACATAGTTTAATTAACTTAATATCTAGACTACAACAACTAAAAATAAATATAAACTAGTTAATAARCATTACACCATAGTATAAATCAAACCAACATCATAATATACACCAAAACTAACCAACTCACTATAAACTCAAAAAATACACAAACATTATTATTAAAAATAAAAAACAGTAACATATAACTATATATGTAAACATCCCACCATTTAATAGACTTAATATCAAAAAAAATATAAACTTAAGCAATATAAACACTAATAAAGAAACATTGATATAATCATGAAAGATAAATAATAAACGTAAACAATATAAAATAAACTTATCCATTAACTTACTATCTATGACCACTATAAATAGAGATTTGTAAATCTTACTCACCATTCGATGGTGAAGCTTGTATTCTACTATAATTTTTCAGTAAGCCTACTTAAATAAACAGGTCCTCAAGACCCAAAGCTTATATTCTTTATACAAACTACTTAACTGATCAAAAATAAATTTAAAACAATTAATTATAACGCCGGAAGCATTCTAAGATCTTACTTCACCTTTTGTGTGTAAAACAAACATTAAACTTTAACTACTGCGCTAACTAATTTTATTATCAATTCTAAACTAGATTACTATAACAATCTAAATAAACATATTAAATATACTAGTATCACTACAACGCAATATTTTCAAACTACTGAAACAAATATATCAAATCGAAGTCGAGAAAATGAACCACGCATTACTACAAATAACATCAAGTTTATTACTATCAATATTTCATTTATGCTTCAAAATACTATAAATCTCACTCAGCTAAATATAAACATTATTAAATACTCGCAAGCAAATATAACTAAAAATAATACTCTCCTATATTCCACTCTAATTCCTCTTACTAGCTCACTTTCAGATTCGGAATAGTCACATGGTGTACGATTACTCTCTCTTAATAACACTATTAACCATGCAATAAAAGCTAAAGGTGCTATGAATAACATTACTCTTCTAACTCTGGGTTTCCTATAACCACCATACATTAAGCCAAACAAAATCATAATGCACATTAGTATCATCTCGAACATTACACTAGAAAAAGAAACACGAATAGAACTAATTAGACTGTACTTTGATCACGAACATCAGCCTATTAATAAAGTTCTGTAACTCACTATAGAACCAACCACTAAAAAATAAAGTAATATTCAATTACACCATATATTCCTATTTACTAATCTATAGACTATTACCATCGACACTGAACATGAAATTAAAACTATACAACCTAACAACGAAAATCATCTGCGAAATCTAAAATTTTTAAACTTACTCTTATTTATTAACTTTATAAAATCAGCAAACCTTTGTAATAGTCCCATAATACCAACCTTTTTAGGTCCCTTGCGTAATTGTATATATGACAAGACCTTACGCTCACTCATTATATAAAAAGCTACTAATAATAAAGTCATTATTAAACTCTCGATTCTTAAAACTAACTCTAACATATACATACTATTATACATTTAAATTAACTAAATCTAATATCAAATACTATGGTATATCATTATACTAAATCTTCATACACTGACTATAAACAATCTAATCACCAAAAGCATGACAAACTTTTATTCTTCATAAACTAAGTGCATATTCTCAATATGTATATATGAATATTCCTAACTACTTATTTAATTCACCTTACATAACCTAACTTAAGTTCTACCATGTAACCAAAAAACAACAAAAAAAAAAAAAAAAAATAACACCAGAATGTATAATATCATATTCCATCGTAAACTATATTTAATAATAACGATATTTCTAAATCAAAGACTACAAATAATATTAATAGATTTAAGTAAGAAAAGCTAAAAAATTTTTCATTTAACCCATGCCCTAAAAACCCACATTCAAACCTTGAATATCATTCTGATATATTACTATAATGATTACCCCTTAAACTCTTAACTCCAAAAACATTATAATGAGTTAATATAACTGGTAATAATACTAAAAATATAACTGTTAATAATGCTGAACTTAATTTAAACATTTTTTATTTATCAACTTAACTATGCACCTAGTGATAGCCTAATTCAACTGTGCTAATAGGTTCATATCTATAACATACTAAGATTAAGAGTCTTATGCTTTGATTCTTAAGCTACTATCAGCCACCTTTACAGCTTACTATACAATTAATTTACACTATTTAAAAACTGGTATCAACTAAACCACCCTTTTGACCAAAACAAAATATGCTGCAACACTAAGTTTTTACTATCTTTATTATACTATCTGGACTTTACTCAAATGCATTTTCTCCTCGTACAACTACTAAATTATAAGAAAAATAGATAACATTAATATTACAATATAAATTATACCTACACTTAAGCTTTTATTATTATTACACCTAATAATTCTACTATTATCAAATAAATAAACTAATACTAATCCCAATACTAGTAACCCCACTAAACTTCTCCCAAACAGATATATTCATATAATAAATGTTAATATATCGTTACTTACAATTAAACTACATCATACTAATATTACTTCACTAAAAAATTGTAGAGTAGGCGGAAAACCAGAAACACTTATAAAAATAAGAACACACAACACTTGAATTACAGGTACAAAACTATAAAACCTAGCTAAAATTAATCACCTTCGAGATTCTACATAGTTATACCCTCATCATATTAGTGTAAACATCCCACACACTGAAAAACCATGGCCAAGACAAAAAATATAAGCTAATAATTTCACATCATAACATCCATAAACTAATAAAACAACTCTAACCATTATATGAGATAAACTTAATACACCCAATCAACGCTTTGAGTCAATTTCATAATAAGCCCAAATTAAAAATCCTAGTCTTAATAAAAATATAAACTCTAAAACTCTGCTTATACCTGATCTTCATATCCACTTACTACATAAACGGACAACACCTACTAAACCTAACTTCATTATGTATCCTCTTAATATGATACTTGTAGAACTACTCGCTTCTGCATGAACTACTGGCAATCATCTATGAAATGGAACTAATGGAATCTTTGTACAAAACACTATAATCATTATTATATACATTAAATTTAAGTTCATATTTTTACTACTTCCCCAAACTAAAACATTAAATCTACCCTCGGCTAATCCTATTATCAAGATACATACTAATAATGGAACACTACTAAGTAAGATATATCCACCCATATATCATCTAGCATTATAACGTTCTGGATATAAACTCTCCTTAAGTAACATATATAGAGCACAAATAATTGATAATTCGTAAAAAAATCAAAAAATTAACGATTTATTAATTACGTAAATCAATATAGCACTAAACATACTTATATATATAGAAATACTGTTCAGACCTATAACTATAAATAGTCACATTATAATAACAGTTAATAATATCATCACAAATCTTAAATAGTCACGTATAAATAACCAATTTACTAAACTTGATTTAACACAATAACATCAAGCATCAAAACATGCCTGAAATCTTCATATCACTAAACTAAACAAAAACCTGTAACTACAACCCTTTATAAACCTAACGGTATACGTATACATCCTCTCTTTATTCTAACACCTATAGTCATTAACATTAAGGAAGCTTCTACTACAAACATAGACATCATACAAATAAACATCATACGACACCCACTTTCTAATATACTTAATCTTATTAGCAACACTATAACTTTATATTTTTCTAAAATTATTAGATATTTAAATAAACTATAATTACATAAAAATAACCCTATTAATAATAAACCTACGCCTAATATTAGTATACTAATCATTGCTTTTTAATTATATTCCCTTTCTACCTATTATTTTATTTAAAATATTTCAGCTACCTTATCACATCTAAATGGAACTAACCAAAACATCTTATAAATTACTAAAAAACATAAAAATATAATACTACTTACCTGGCTAACTAAACCATAAGGATATTCAGCATGACAAGCACCTATATAACTCAACTGAACACCTAAAGAAACTATAAATCAAAAAACTAACTGACGAGAAAATGAATAAATGCACCTATAATTATTTTTAGGAACTCATATAACAAACAATATTACTAAAACAAATACCAAACCACCTAACTTAGAATTAATTGAACGAAGTATAGCATAATATCCCAAAAAATATCACTCAGGCTTAATTTTTGAAGGAGTAACCAATAAATTCGCTTCTGTAAATGCCTCACAGTCAAGGACCAATTTAGGACTTCTTATCACAAACATAAATAAAATCATTAGTATAAACATAAAAACAAAAAAATCCTTAATAGTATAATACTTATGAAAATACACATTGTCACTGTACCTACTATATAAAAACAATGGAACCCTTGAACCTGTCTTATGCAAATAAAATAAATGCAACATTATTAACCCTAATAAACCTATACCTAGAATTATATGAACAGAAAAAAAACGCACTAATGTCTCATTTACTGTAACTGAGTATCCACCGACTATATAACTATAAATAGAAGAACCAAATATAGGAACACTTAACACTATAGATGTTAAYACAGTCGCMGCTCAATATGACATCTGATGTCAAGGCAAGACATAACCTAAAAAAGCCTCTACCATTACAAGCAGATATAATATAAACCCACTACTTCAAATTAAAACCTTTCTGTATCTTCTATAGTATAAACCACGACATATATGAATATATAATAATACAAAAATTACTCTAACACCTCAAATATGTAAGTAACGAACCATTCAGTAAATAAATTTATCATCCGCCCAAACTATAAAACAAAATTTATTAAATGAATTATAAAACATAGAAAGTATTATACCAGTAATTACTTGAATAATCATAAACACCCTTAAAACAAACCCTATACACCATAAATACCTTAACCCCAATCTAGTTGGAAGATCAATTAAATTATTACATACTAACTTTCACATATAACAATCTAGTCTTATACTTCTAATAGCAAATCTCCAGCACCACAAACTGAAAGTTTAAATAAATTAACCTAATAGACCTAATAATAAACCTAACCGTTACCTTATATATAACCCCATAGACACGAAAAATCTAAATGCAAATACACCTGATTAGTAACTTCACTTACTCAATCCTAAAAAATCTTATTTTTAGATATATACACAACTATAAAAACGAGTAATCATATAAAATCAACAAAATGTCAATATATTACTATCATCTCACTCTTAGATCGAACCAACTCGGATTCATTAAAATGTATTAATTCAATTAAACCTAATCTACCCACCACAACATGTCTTAAATGTAGACCAACTAACATGAAACAACTAGCATAATAAGGTCTACATAATGAATTAAATGAACTATTAAAAAATTCATCTACAGCAAAGCAAATAAAAACTAATGAAAACAATAAAGCAAGATAAATATACTTACTACTATGATCAGAAGCTACGCCACTATGAAACATTGAAATCATTAATGATGACATCACTAACAAATAAGTTTCTATTATAGGCACTGAAAACGAATAAGAGATAGAAATATTCTCTATATCGTTAAACCAGAAACATTTAAACATTAAAGTCAAAAATATTACTACTTCACTCATAATAAACAACCAAAATCCTATCTTACATTGACTGTGAACTAATAACACAAATTCTCACCTAATATAACGAAAATATAAAACTAATCATATCGCAACAAATCCTAACAATCACCAAGGATGATAAAAGAATATACATGGAAGTAAAAAAAAGACCAATATCAGATTTACTACAGAAAAATATCTCAT